TCTGAAATATAAATAATTTTTAACAAAATCAACTCATTCTGTCTCCTTACGTTCTCACTCCAAAGCAAAGCAAGATAGATCTTTTTCTATTTTATGCCAATTGGTGTTCCAAAAGTACCTTTTATACTTCCTGGAGATGATGAGGCATCTTGGATTGATTTATACAATCGACTTTTTCAAGAAAGATTACTTTTTTTAGGTCAAGAGGTCAACAGTGAAATATCAAATCAACTTGTTGGTCTAATGGTATATCTCAGTTTAGAGGACAAGAACAAAGATTTGTATATGTTTATAAATTCTCCGGGCGGAGAGGTAATATCTGGAATGGCAATATTTGATACTATGCAATTTGTAGAAGCAGAAGTACAGACAGTATGCGTAGGATTAGCCGCTTCAATGGGATCTCTTCTTTTGGTAGGAGGAGAAATTACCAAACGTCTAGCATTCCCTCACGCTTGGCGCGAATGATTCTTATTTGTAGAAAAAAAAAGAAAACTATGCCTAAACCAATATTAAGTAAAAAAAGCATGGCACTTCGAGTTCGATATGCAAAAATAATTTTTTTTTTTTCAAAACCATTAGATTATATATCGAAAGAGTATTATGAATAAAATAAAGGGGTATTTACGATTTTCTCTAATTATAATATCCTATTTTAGTGTCACAATTCTTTTTTTTTTGTTTTCATTTTTCATACTAGAAAACTTTTAACAACATTATTATTTTAATGAAAACAAAAAAGAAACTTTTGGATTGCTGAATACTAATTCCTGAATAAAAAACTACACTAAATAAGAGAGCAACGGAATCATCATATTCCTTAAAAAAGATTCTCAAAGAAAAAAGAAAGGTGATTATTATATTTTGGATTATTTACTGATTTGGGTCTGATAGACCCGGTAGATTTTATATATATTTTATATTTCTGCAATGGAAGGTAGATTTCATATTTATAGTAGAGCCGTATGCTCTATAAAAAAGATGCCTGTACGGCTTTAAATTGAATTTCTTTTTTCTTATTTATATGCCCTACCTTATCCAAGATTAGGAAAAACTCCTATTCTGTTATACTCTCTCAGCTCAGGGTAATGATCCATCAACCTGCTACTTCTTTGTATGAGGGACAAGCAGGAGAATGTATGCTGGAAGCGAATGAATTACTGAAAATGCGAAAAACTATGACAAATATTTATGCACAAAGAACAGGCAAACCTTCGTGGCAGATATACAAAGATATGGAAAGGGATCTTTATATGTCAGCAGAAGAAGCCCAAGCCCACGGAATTATTGATACGGTCGCAGATTCTTTGTAAAAAAAAAAAATCATTAACCAAAACCATTAAAAAATATTCTATTAGTTTATCTTTTAATCTACAAGATTTTATTTTTAAATGAGTAAATAATACCCATAAACTTTACTCATGACACTCATGACGAAAAACCTCAGTCTTGTTTGTTAAAAATCTTAATGATGAGCGATCCTAGGACGGTCACTTTCCCTCTGTATAAATGGTTTATTCTTACAATCGTATCCTTTATTCTTGGTTGTTAAACAATCTTGTCGTTTATTCTTGGTTGTTAAACAATCTTGTTCGTGTTTGTTATTGCTTTATCAATAAAAATAAAAAGTATAGTATTATTTAATAATACTACTATACTTTTTATCTTTACTTAAAACCATTATTCATGGCTAAAAAGGATTGCTCATGCATAAAAAGGATTACTCAAATAACCCTTTCCAAAAAAGTATTATATAATTATCCCCCAACCAGTTGCAAACAAAGCATTATATACTCAAAAGGATTATCCCACAACCATTTGCAAACAAAGTATTATATACTCAAAAGGATTACTCATGAGTAAGAAATTAAAAAGTATTACTCGTGACTAAAAAGTATTCCTGAAAGGTATTACCCATAAATGCGATTTTAGCTTTTTAATTGTCTTTTACTTGTTCTTTAATTGTCTTACCAACCAGATTTTATAGAATCTAAAAAATTCATAATTATCCGGTTAGGATTGATCTAAACCAGCTCATTATATATATATGACTCACCATGCCAACTATAAAACAACTTATTAGAAACACAAGACAGCCAATCCGAAATGTAACAAAATCTCCCGCTCTTCGGGGATGCCCTCAGCGCCGAGGAACATGTACTAGGGTGTATGTGCGACTCGTTTAGATCATAGACTAAAATATAAAAATCTAGTCTATTAATAAGAATTATATATATAATTCTATTGTGTATAAAATTTATGGTTTCGATTGGTGCAAACCGAATCACCTTAATTTGTAATTTAAGATGAAAAAGACTTTCCCATTGGTAACAAATAGTTATCCATTAAGCGGGAAAAATCTAATTTTAAATAAAAAAATTATGCCCTAAATTTTGCAATAACGGACTAAGAGGGTCAACTACCCAGCTAATCTTCATACTTAAATACCGTTACTGTATAGCTAGATTTTGTTGTGAAAGACCTATTACTAGATATTTCATGGGTAGAGCCCATAAGTGTGAAATGTACAAGTTCACAATAACATTGATTCAATGAAGATTCAATGAAAGAAGGGGCTCCGGTGTATAGAGAGGACCTCACCGTTTAACAAGTAATCATAGAAACGATGGAACCCACCATTTCTTTGTCTATTTCTATTAAATTAACTATGCTTTTTTGAATACCTAGTATCAATAGAATTTCTTATTAAGAGGTTAAATACTTAGAAAAAAATAAAAAAATCGTGGTTGGGAAGGTTATAGTAGCAAAAGCCATTGGAATTTTTATTTTATACATTGGAAGAATCCATTTTGTTATTAATAGACTAGGAAGGATAAAAGAATAACTGAAAGAAAAAAATAAAATAGTTATTCATCAAAGTCTCATTTATTCAATGACCAGAGTTAAACGAGGATCTATCGCTCGAAAACGGAGGACAAAAATTCGTTTATTTACATCAAGCTTTCGCGGAGCTCATTCAAAACTTACTCGAACTATTTCGCAACAGAAAATAAAAGCTTTGGTTTCGGCTCATCGGGATAGAGATAGGAAAAAAAGGGATTTTCGCAGTTTGTGGATCAGTCGAATAAACGCAATAATTGCCCAAAATAAAAACAACGTATACTGTATTTATAGTAAATTAATGTATAATCTGTACAAGAGTCAATTGCTTCTTAATCGTAAAATAGTTGCACAAATAGCTATATTAAAAGGGAATTGTCTTTTTATGATTGCCAAGGAGATCATAAAAAAATAAAAATTCCCCGGAGACTCAACTCCGGGAAGGTGGTAGAATAAAAGAGATTTGTATGATAAAATAGAATTCATATGACAAAGTTATCAAAATAAATAAACAACCAAGCTCAAAAAAATTATTCTTCTTCACCTATTATCTTTTTTCTTACAACGCAACATCCTCAATAGGACTGTCGTATTTTTCGAAAAAAAAATATCAATCCGCATTGAATTTGAGTTTCGATTAAAAATGAAATTTACTTGAAGAGTAACTCTATTTTTTTTTTTTTTTTAGAACAGTAGTAGGAGTTCTAGTGATCGACTCGCTTTTTTCATATTTTTTTTTTTCATTATTAACAAAAGGTAACGAATTAACAAAAGGTAACAAAGATAAAATACGAGCTTGTTTTATAGCAATCGTAATTAATCGTTGTTGTTTTAAGGTTAATTTATTCACGCGTCTAGATAATATTTTTCCTTGTTGACTAATAAATCGATAAAGTAAACTCATGTTTTTATAATCAATTCGATCCCCCGATTGGATCGGGGACAAACTCCTACGAAAAGATTGCTTAGATTTAAGAAAGAGTCGCTTAGATTTATCCATGGTTTATTATTTATTCCTATACCGAAAATCCCATTTTTTATAAAAAAAGGATTTGTTTTATTTATATTCTTATTTTTTTTTTTATATATATATTTATATTTGTTATATAAGGAAATATATGCTATATAATGGTATATGTATATAATTTCATGTTATAGATTGTTATAAATATATATATATAATAATTTATAGAATTTACCTCCTAAGGGTGACACACAAGAAATCCATTTTTTCTATTTCTTTATCTCGACATGAATCGTATGTTTGCAACAAAAGGGACAGAATTTTCTCAATTCCAATCGACTAGGTGTATTGTGTCGATTCTTTTGAGTAATATATCTAGAAATACCCCTAGATTCCTTATTAACACTCTTTTTATCACAACTGCTACATTCCAAAATAACAGTTATTCGGATATCTTTACCCTTGGCCATGAACCTCCTTTGGTTTTTTTTGATTCACTTAACTCTTCGATTTTAAGATTCGAAACGAAGAAGAAAAAAGGAACGAAAAAAGTATAAGTTGATAATTCAAAATCAAATTATGAAAGATTTTGTTCCAATTAATTTTATATAGTACAGTAATAATTCAGTAATACAATGATTTAGAACTATATTTCGAATCACAGTACAGTATTTCATTTAAATATCTTGTATGATATTATTGCCCCGCCCAAGTATTCTATTACAATTCCATTTCTGGTCTCACTCTATTATTAAATTAATAGCAATGGAATTGAATTAATACTTCAATTCCATTGAAACCTGGGAAAAACTCCTAATTTCACTGAGGCCAAATCCACCTTTCTTAATTTAATTTGCTCTTTTTTTCGAACTTATTCTAGTCTAAACTTATTCTAGTCTAATTAGAAAAAAAAACGAACGAAGAGGGATTTAATCAAAGATATTTTATTGGATCTATAATCTTTGTCACCCCTTCCCGTGCCAATAACTAGAATGAAAAAAAGGGGAATGTCAATGCATCCGGGAATAAACGATTGATTTCTATCAAGAGACCTGCTAGAACCGCGAACCATAGAGTACTTGCCACTGGTGCCACAGAGAGATATGTTTTTAGATCTCGCATTTCAAATCCTCCTTCGTTTTTTTCTTGTAATTTGTAATACATAATAATACAGAATTACATATAGGAATATGAT